CTAGTAAACCAAAGTTATCGTTTAATAGCTATTTTGCTTCAATCTACCCTATGCAAAACAAAAATTGAAGATTTAGTTACGATTGGAAATAGACTTTTCTATCTTTATCCATGGATCCCTTACTTATACTTATTCAATTGGAAAGATTGATCCAATTCCAAATTCACAAAAATTATGTTTCGTAATTTTATAATCCAAATTTGAAATTTCTAATTGACCCTTGGATACAAATCACGAGAATGGATATTCTTCCTCGAATCTTTCATTTAGAGGTAAAGGATTCAAATGAAATCCTTTTAAGAAATAAAGTTTTTGATCAGAATATGAATGAAACTGAAGAACCCCTTAACTATTAAGAGGATTAATAGAACGAATCGCACTTTTACCACTAAACTATACCCGCTACAATACGATTATTGTATAGAAATGGGACTTTTGTCGAACAAGGGAATCGGACGTAATCGATATAGGACAGAAATAAAAAAAATCATGAAATGCAAATTAGAGCTTAGGGTATTGACGTGTTTGTTAGGAGTCCTAATGAAATTAGGAAAAGAGGACTTATTTTGTTTAAAAATAAAAAACGAAATTGAATAACTAAATAAAATAAATAAAATAACAAATTTGGTTCTTGAAGGAGTTTTGACAGATACGGCTCGACAAAACAATTTAAGCCATAACATAAAATGCATTGTGCAAAAAAAAAATACATCGTTCTGTTTTTTCCCTTTTTCGAGTATCCAGTAAAAGTAAATTAAATAAAAAAAAAGAAGAAGAAACAAAAGAATAATTATGATTTGGCGGTATGGTTCATTGGAACAAAAAAAGGCCCGGCTGGGTACTGACCAGACCAGGCCGTGAAAATAAAAAAAAAAAGGCCTTTTGTAATTTTGTAAAGAGATATTCTTTATTTTTTTCTATTTTGATTCGAGATATCTCTTTCGAGGCCATTCTTTATTTTAATTTTGAATTTTATAGAAATAAAAAATGGAATTGCTGATAAAAGTTGTATCCATCTGTATAATACAATACAAAATACAATAAAAAAATATATAAGCTATATAATAAAGTTAAAGTAAAGAAGGGCCTTTTTTTCAAGCATTATCTTTTGTGTAATGTAACATAGTAATTATTATTTTTTTATTTTTTTCAATTAGGAGAGATGGCTGAGTGGATTAAAGCGTCGGATTGCTAATCCGTTGTACGAGCTATTCGTACCGAGGGTTCGAATCCCTCTCTTTCCGTTTCCGTCGCTGACTGGGTATCGTTCAAATTCGAATTTAGCGAACCCTTTTGCTTTTTTTTATTTGACTAGTTAAAGATGTAGAATAGATAAAATCAAACCCTAAAAACATTTCTAAGAATAAAGTAAAGAAAAATTTCTTATTTTTTAGTCTTCACGTCCAGGATTACGCCCTGGATCATTAGATAGGAACCCGAAGATGAAGAGAGAAACAAAGAATATAACTACGGTGTAAACAAAGAGTTTGAGAGTAAGCATTACACAATCTCCAAAATTTTTTTTGGGGGGGGAAAAGAGAATAGATTCTCTATTTTTATACTACATATCCTATTTTGACACCAAGAAATGAAACGGTTTTTCAAATTGATAGAAATACAAAAGAGTTTTTATTTTTCGAAATTAACACAATTCGACTTCGATATTGTGGCGGACTCTAATAGGGTCTTTCAGTGAAAAAAAAAAAAGGTCAGAATCGTGAAATGGGGAAATCTAAATTTATCGTGTCTGCCCAAGAATTTTACTGTTTTACTTGAGGGTTCATTCAAATTGGAAGACTCATCTGGTCTTATCAATCGTTAGAATTTTTTTTTCTCGAGCTTGAATAAATCATGAATTTTTCTCGGACACTATTAAAGATCTTATCGAAAACTTACAGCAGCTTGCCAAACAAAGGCTAAGAGAAAAAAGAGAAGGGGTATTACTGGCATAACATCTACAATTGGATTCAAAAAAGCGTACGCCTCGGGTAATTTGCCGAATAAAAAACTACTCGAATAAAGGGCAGAATTAAGAAAGATATAGATCAAACTAAAGGTATTAAGCATAACAAACATTTTGTTCTTGGAGATAATTGTATTTTGATTGAGTTAAAAATATGTTATTGATATAAGCTAAAAATGACGAAAAGAAAGTAAGGTAGACAAAAAAAATACTTCTTTGAACCGAACCAATCAAAACAAAAATCCTTCAACTCTCACAAGAGAATAGAAGAAATCATACTTTCATACAATATCTTAATTGAATTCTATGTAATGATCAATAAATGGAGTTTAATTCTGCATCTACTTGTGTCAAAATCTTAAAAAAAAGAATCTAATTTATTCCGTAGAGATTTGGCCGGGAATTGACGAACAACCAATATTAGTGTTTATTAGTATCGAATAGAAAAGAAATTCAAATGGGGCGTGGCCAAGCGGTAAGGCAGCGGGTTTTGGTCCCGCTATTCGGAGGTTCGAATCCTTCCGTCCCAGAGCGACCTCTTATATATATCCGAATATCAGACTCCAAATTACTTTTTTGAGCAACCTCTCTTTCAGAGTATAATTTTTTTAAGAGTCTAATTTTTGATAAAATGGACTTCTTGTTTCGAATTTTCAAAACTCTTCTCTGAATAAGATGTTTTTTCATAAATTGAATCGAGTTCAAATAATACGAAAATAAAACGGAATCCATTTGTGATCCAAGTAAGATGGCAACATAGATCACAAGAGTTTGAATTCAAAAAAAGTCGTATGGGCCCTCCCCCTCCCTTTCACTTTGATATGTAAGTGAGTGGCTTAAAAAATCCTTACATACCCTACCTCCGTGAATTTGCAAGGATACATTCTAAATCGAAATGCGAAAACCTCTATCTTTCTTCTATTTTTTTTTAATAAGACAGCCCCAATTTTTTATTTCATTTCTTGAAATCTAAACAAGAGGGTATTCGTGGTACTGTTTGAATTCAATCAATGGAATTAAGTTTCTAAGACTGGTTTAGGGTAAAAGAACAATTATAGTAAAGAATGACGTAATCTGGACCCTTTTGGCTTTTTATCTATACAAAAGGGTCTAGCATCCCGTATCAAATAGGATCCTATTTTTATTTATGATTAATCATCCCCCAGAATGAATTGGGAGTGGGGTCCATACGAGTTAGTGAGCGATGTAAGATCTCATAATCAATCGAGTTTCATATGGATGAATTTTCTTTGAGCTGGAGGTATTTGATGTTTGGCTCTAATTAATAATTGGAAATGTATTTAATCATAATTAATAATTGAGACGGGGTCCATTCATATATCTTCATCCTCTTATTTACTTTTTAGTTTATTTTCTTTTTATTCGTGTTCTTTTTTGTTTTATTTAGAAATAAAAAGAAATATTGCATGAATGCAATAAAATTAAAATAGAGGGTGAAATAAAATTCTTACTGAGGTTTCTTCCTCATAAATTAACTAACTATTCCTTTCATATCGAAGGAAAAAGGACTGGGTATTGACCGAAGCAATGACTATTCATGATTCCATAATTGAATCAATTACATACCGGTTCAAAACTAGAAAAATGTTATGGTAAAACTTCGTTTGAAACGATGTGGTAGAAAGCAACGTGCGACTTGAAGGACACGATCCGCTGTGGATTTTTTTTTCATCCGCCATTTTAGATTGTAGATTATCTAGAAATGAATGGGCTCTTGGCTCGACATACTTTGTTCTGTTCTACTATAATTCTCGGTTTTTGTTGGGGTGTAGTGTAAATAGGACATGATGGAGCTTGAGTAGAAAGTATTTGTTCATTTCGCAGGGGCAAGGATCTAGGGTTAATACCAATCAATAAGTCGTAACAAACTTCGTAAGTATATTTTCGATATATAAATCGAAAGAATCCGATTCGAGCAATTTTGAAATCCAAAACGACAATTTGTTGGAATTGGTAAAACTCTTTCGATGAAAAGTGTATCATGCAGGAATCAATTGTTCGTATGATTCTTTGATAGAAAAAAATCGCAAAAAGGGGTGTGTTGCCGCCATTTTTGAAAACGAAAGATCACCGAAGTAATGTCTAAACCCAATGATTCAAGGCAAAGATAAAAAGGATCCTGGAACAAGGAAATACCGTTTTCAATTGTCTCAACAATTAGATCAGAATGGGAATTAAGAATCAAAAAATCGATTCGAAACGAGACAAACAAAAAAGGGGTTAGAGACCACTCAAAAAAAGAAATCCCTAAAGATTTTCTTTTGGGCTATTTAAAAGTTATCCAACTTGAGTTATGAGAGTACGAATGCTTTTTTTTTTCGAAAAAGAAGGACTTAAATCACACAATTTCTAATCATTTTTTCTCGAGCCGTACGAGGAGAAAACTTCTTATACGTTTCTAGGGGGGGTATTGTTCATCTACATCTATCCCAATGAGCTGTTTATCGAATCGTTGCAATCGATGCTCGATCCCGAAGAGAGGGAAGAGATCTTCGGAAAGTGGGTTTTTATGATCCGATAAATAATCAAACCCATTTAAATCTTCCTGCTATTTTAGATTTCCTTGACAAGGGCGCTCAACCTACAGGAACGGTTCATGATATTTCAAAGAGGGCTGGGATTTTTAAGGAACTTCATCTTAATTAAACGAAATTGCATCGAGGATATAGAATAAAAAAAGAGGGTGTGGATGACTCCTATATAGTTTTGTATAACTTTTTCTTTACTACCCCCCCCCTTTTTGTTCTATTCATACCTATTTTTTATTCCTATTTAATATTGCTCCCATAAAGTATCATGTTCTGGAAGTATAAGGACAAAAAAAATAAGCAGAAGAACAAAAATCAATTTTATTGCTAGAATTTTATTGATATAAGATGCATATAAAAAAGATCAAATGAATACAACGAACTAATTGGGTCGAGAAATCGAAAATTTACATTACTCGCAATCGAAACCGGGCGTTTTATAGTTTGTCGTTGTAAATCTATTAACAAATCACAAAACAAGGGATTCAACCTGTTTATTTTACTTATATTGATTGATTGAATCAATGTCAACCCGAGATTTCTTTTTTTTTTTTTATTCTTTCAGCTATAGCTATGTATCCATTTGTATTTATGTATAGTAAATATGTAGTGCAAATCTAACGCAAGTTCTTTCTTTTTCTTTTCGATTTTTTTTTCAAAAGCATTTTATTTATTTATTTCATTTTATAATTTTTTTTTTTATTTTAATTAAATTAATAAATTCATTCTTTTTGTTTTCGCCATTTTATTTTTTTAGATTCTTTTCTTAACATTAATATTCAACATTCACCGTCATATTGACAACAGCGTATCGAACAACTAGAATTCGATCGTGGATAAGGATAAACGGATCCATTTATCTCCGTACCTATTTATCTCCGTAACAGAGGTTTGGTTTTTTTCTTTACTTCATTCAAAATTAAAGTAATGGGTTCGCTGGATTCACTGTTATACAAGAAGTCTTTTTTTTATGTTCCCAATCGATTCTAAATTTTGTTAGTCGATTTCTTGCTAATTTAATATTTTGATTCCGTTGTGCAATTTCATTTCTTTTCTTTTATTTCTTTTTTATTCCGATTGTATCCACCCATTCGAATTATTCGGGTTGCTAACTCAACGGTAGAGTACTCGGCTTTTAAGTGCGGCTAGCATCTTTTACACATTTATATGAAACAAAGAATTCGTCCATACCATCGGGAGAGTTTGTAAGACCACGACTGATCCTGAAAGAAATGAATGGAAAAACCAGCATGTCGTATCAATGGAAAATTTTGAGAATACTTTATTCTGATTCAATGGCTTCAAAATAGGGTTTGAATTGTTGGCGCAGAACAAAAAATTGAATTCAAAGTTGGGTCGAGTGAATAAATGGATAGAGCCTTATGGTTCCAATTCTCGGGAAATAAAAAGGAACGAGCTTCTCTTCTGAATTAAATTTGAATAATTCCCCGATCTAATTAAACGTTAAAAAAATATTAGTTCCTAATGCGGGGAAGGGGTTTTCCGTGAGTCGATTAGCGATTTTTTTAATGAGTCCTAACTATGAGTTTGTCCCTATTATGGGTTGGAGATGAATGTGTAGAAGAAGCAGTATATTGATAAAGATATTTTGTTTTCCAAAATCAAAAGAGCGGTTGGATTGCAAAAATAAAGGATTTCTAACCACCTATTTATACTATAACAAACATAAACCGATTCAAAAATGAGAAAATCGAGAATCCGGTAATGAGTTTACCCGTTTCCAAGGTATCCATTTTTTTTTTACTACAATACTTTGTTTTGACTGTATCGCACTATGTATCATTTGATAACCCAATGTATCATTTGATAATCCAATAAATACCTTACCTTTTGTTGCAATCTAATTTCAAATGAAAAAATATCAAATCCATTTAGAACTAGATAGATCTCAGCAACACAACTTCCTATACCCACTTCTTTTTCGAGAGTATATTTATGCACTTGCTCATGATCACGGTTTAAATAGATCGACGATTCCGTTGGAAAATGGGGGTTATGACAATAAATCTAGTTCACTCAGTGTGAAACGTTTAATTAGTCGGACGTATCAACGGATTCATTTGAGTATTTATGCTAAGGATTCTAATCCAAATCAATTTATTGGACACAACAATAAATTTTATTCGCAAATGATATCGGAGGGATTTTCAGTCATTGTGGAAATTCCATTTTCCCTACGATTAGTAGCTTGCTTAGAAGGGAAAGAAAAAGAAATGGCGAAATCTCATAATTTCCAATCAATTCATTCAATATTTCCTTTTTTCGAGAACAATTTCTCACATTTACACTATGTCTTAGATGTACTAATACCCTACCCCATTCGCCCGGAAATCTTGGTTCGAACCTTTCGCTATTGGGTAAAAGATGCCTCTTCTTTACATTTATTGCGATTCTTTCTTCATGAGTATTTTAATTGGAATAGTCTTATTACTCCAAAGAAATCAAATTCCATTTTTTCAACAAGTAATCCAAGATTTTTCTTGTTCCTATATAATTCTCATGTATATGAATATGAATCAATCTTCTTTTTTCTCCGTAACCAATCTTCTCATTTACGATCAACATCTTCAGGACTCCTTTTTGAGCGAATTTCTTTTTATGGAAAAGTAGAAGATCTTGTCCAAGTCTTTGTTAATGATTTTCAGGACAACTTATGGTTGTTCAAGCATCCTATCATGCATTATGTTAGATATCAAGGAAAATCCGTTCTGGCTTCAAAAGATATGCCTCTTCTGATGAATAAATGGAAATATTACCTTGTCAATTTATGGCAATGGCATTTTCACGTGTGGTCTCAGCCCGGAAGGATTCATATAAACCACTTATACAAAGATTATATCGACTTTCTGGGCTATCTTTCCAGGGGGCGACTAAATACTTTGGTGGTGCGGAGTCAAATGCTAGAAAATGCATTTCTAATCGATAATGCTATGAAGCAGTTCGAGACAACCGTTCCAATTATTCCTC